CCGGCTTACTAATGGGATGCCCTAATACATTACAAAATCTCGCTTTAGCCAATGATCTAATTAGAGGAATAATTGGAATTATTGTATCAAGCTTTTTCATAACATTTTCGATTATAAATGAATTTTCCAACATTTGACTCCGTACCACTGAAGGATTTAGTCGGACATTTGAAAAATAGCCCAAAAAGTAAAATGAATGCTCGGATAATTGGTTTATATGGATCTTTCCTGGTTGAGACCAAACAAAAAAATGACATTGCCATAAATGGATAAGATAGTATTTCCATTTTTTCATCAAAAAGGGCGTATTCTTTGAAGCCAGAATGGATTTTCCTTGATATCTAACATAATGAATGAAAGGGTCCTTGAAGAACCATAGGGTGGACGGAAAATCCTTATCAAATACTTCTACAAAATGTTCTATTTTTGCATAGAAATAGATTCGCTCAAAAAGGACTCCAGAAGATGTTAATCGTAAATAAGAAGATTTGTTATGGAGAAAAAGAAAGATAGATTCGTATTCACATACATAAAAATTATATAGGAACAGGAAAAATCTTGGATTACTTTTTGAAAAAGTAGAAATCCATTTTTTTGGAGTAATAAGACTATTCCAATTCCAATACTCATAAAGAAAGAGCCTTAATAAATGAAAAGAAGAGGCATCTTTCATCCAGTATCGAAGGGTTTGAACCAAAATTTCCAGATGGATAGGGTAGGGTATTCGTACATCTGACACATAATTTAAATATGGAAATTTTTCCTCAAAAGAAGGAAATATTGAATGAATTGATCGTAAGTTATAAGATTTTACGATTTCTGCCTCCTCTAAGGAAGAGATTAATTGTAGGGAAAATGGAATTTCCACACTGACGGCAAACCCCTCTGATATTATTTGAGAATACAAATTCTTGTTGTACCCCCAAAATGGATTTTTGTTAGAATCATTAGCAGAAATAATCAAATGATTCTGTTGATACATTCGAGTAATTAAACGTTTTACAATTAGTAAACTATATTTATTGTCATAACCTAGATTTTCCAACAAAATGGAGCTATTTAAACCATGATCATAAGCAAGTGCATAAATATACTCCCGAAAAATAAGTGGGTATAGGAAGTCATGTTGGCGAGATCTATCTAGTTCTAAATAGACTTGAAATTCCTCCATTTTTGAAATTCGATTGGGGCCAAGGATCGAGGATTTATTGGGTTATCAAATGATACATAGTGCGATACAGTCAAAACAGGGTATTCCATTCTAATAAAAATGGAATAGATGCCTAGAAAACAAGTAAGACTCATCAACGGACTCTCTCTACTCGCTTTTTCCATCTAATTGTTTTATGTTCGTTCTAGGATAACAAGATAGTTAGAAATCCTTTATTTTCTCAACCCAATCGCTCTTTTGATTTTGGAAAAAAAAATATCTTTATCAATATACTCTTTCTTCTACACATTTATCGCCACCCCATAATATAATGGAGAATAGCTAATAATTAGGACTCATAACAAAAATCAATAATCCATTCATGGGAAAAGCTTTTCCCGCATCAAGTACTAATATTTTTTTAACGTATAATTAGATGGGGTAATCATTCAAATTCAAAACGAAAGCTCGTTGCTTTTTGTTTCCCTATAATTGGAGCCGCCAAACTCTATCCATTTATTAATTCAACCCAACGGTGAATTTCTTTTGTTCCGAGCCAAGAATTCAAGCAAGGATTTGGGCCCGATCCAATAACAATGAAATATTCTTAGAATTCTCCATTGATACGACATGCTGCTTTTTCCATTCATTCCTTTCTGGATCAGTCGTGGTTTTACAAACTCTACCGATGGTATGGACGAATCCATTGCTTCATAGAAATGTGTAAAAAATGGAGTCGCACTTAAAAGCCGAGTACTCTACCATTGAGTTAGCAACCCTAATAAAATAAATTAAAAAAATAGGATGTGTAGATACAATCGCAATCAAAATAAATAAAAAGATTGAATTGGATAATAAAAAAAATATTCCATTAAAATGGAAAATTCAAATTGAAAGAAAAAACAAAAAAAAATGAAAAATGTCGAAGTCGAATCAATTCTGAACATAAAAATGAGCAGATCCGATGAAAATACAAGAAATTTTCTCAGATAAAAAAAGAGAATCACAATTTATAGACCACCTCTTTGTTTCCTATGTTTATGTTATACATTATTCTCATTTTCTTTTTATTAAATTATATTATATTATTATATTCTATTATTCTATATTAGATTTATTATTATATATTAGATTTATTATTATAGAATATTCTAGTAGAATTATATTAGATATTATTAGAATTAGATATTATTATAATAGAATATCTAATATCTATTCTAAATTTGTTATTATTATTCAATTTTTTTTATTTTTCTTTTATTTAATATATTCTAATATTCTATTTCTTAATAAAAAAAAAAAAAAAAACTTCTTTTCTTGTTTATATCACAGAAAATACAACGAACCCATCCATTTGATGAAGTAAAAAAAAACAAAATCCTATGGAAGGGGAATAAATAGATCCATTTATTCACGATCGGATTATATTTGTTTGATACACTGTTGTCAATATTAATGTTGAAAAAAGAATACAATGGAGAAAATAAACAAATCATAAACTTAAATATTAAATAACAATTTAATAAATACCAATTGAATGGAATTCAAATTAATAATAAAATAAAGTAAATAGTAAATAAAAAAACTAAACAATTATGTTGTATTAACACTACATAAATAATCGACATAAATACAAAAAAGGCGTATGCAAAAATTAAGGAAAAAAGTAGAGATCGGGTTTATTCAATCAAAAATATAATAAAATAGAATATAAATAGAATAAGAAAGCTTAACCTAACCCCCCTTTTTTTTTATTTCTTCAGAAAATTCCAACAAAAAACACCTCATTGAGGGTAATGTATTTATAGACCCGATTACTTCATTTATTACTTCATTTATTCATTTGTCCATTTTTTTATTTTATATTATTTATATCAATAAAAATGGATTTTTGTAGTTATAGAAAACAGCATTCTATGGCAGCAATAATAAATAAAAAAATTAGGTATGAATAGAGCAAGAGAGCGGGGGGGGGATAAGAGAGAAAAGGATTATATAAATCTATATACAAGTCATCCACACCCTCTTTTTTTTTTATTTATTTATTTCATTAATTGAATTTCGTTTGTTGATTAGGACAGAGTTCCATAAAAACACCCGCCTTTTTTGAAATATCCTGAACAGTTCCTGTAGGTTGAGCGCCTTTTTCAAGGAAATATAGAATAACAGGAATATTTAAATAGGTTTGATTCTTTATCGGATCATAAAAACCCACTCTCCGAAGATCTCTCCCCTCTCTTCGGGATCGAACATCAATTGCAACGATTCGATAAACGGCTCATTGGGATAGATATAGATAAAGACCCCCCCTAGAAACGTATAAGAAGTTTTCTCCTCGTACGGCTCGAGAAAATTAGAGATTATGTCTATGTATAAAATTATGATGTCAAATAGATCCATAAAATCATCAAATCAATTAAACTATGATTTAAATTAAATACTTTTTTCTTATTCTTTCCCGAAAAAAATCACTCGTATTCGCAACCTCATAACTCAAGTTGGATAACTCTCAAATAACTCAAAGGAAAACAAAACCTTTAGTTAGGTATTTTATTTCATTTATTGAGTGGTCTCTACCCCCCTTTCTTGTCTGTCTCCTTTAGAATCTATTTTTCGTCTTCAGTCTAATATAGTTGTTGAGACAATTGAAAAAGGTATTTACTTGTTCCATGATCCGTTAGCTTTTCCTTGAATCATTGGGTTTAGACATTACTTCGAGGATCCTTAATCGTTTCAAAAATGGCAGCAACATACCAATTTTTTTCTTTCCATCAAAGAATCATACAAATAGATGGTTGATTCCCACAGATCCACTTTTGATCGAAATAGTTTTACCAATTCCAACAAATTTGACTTTTTTTTTTGAAACTTGCTCGAATTGGATCCTTTCGATTTCTATATCGAAAATATACTTACGAAGTTGTTCTAACTTATTAATTTTCACTAACCCTAGAAACTTGCCCCTGAGAAATGAATCAACTCGAGCTCCATCATGTACTATTTCCATCATCAACCACTCTTCCCTCCCCCAAAAAAATGAATTCGAGTGGAAGAGAACAAACGATGTCGAGCCAAGAGCACCCTCATCTCTATATAATAGCAGAATGGTGGATGTAAGAATCCACAGCTAATCTAATCATGTCTTTCAAGTCGCACGTTGCTTTTTACCACATCGTTTCAAACGAAGTTTTACCATAACATTCCTATAGTTTGTAGCCGGTATGTAATTGATTCAATTATGAAATCATGAATAGTCATTGATTCAATCGATCCATAATAATCCATATTTTTTCCTTCGATATGAATGGAAAATTTCTAAAGTAAAGAAGTATCAACAAAAATTCAAATTAACTCGATATTGTAGGAATAGAATTTCTATTCTTATTTCTATTCTTAGAAAAGAAAAATAGATAGAATTTGTCTAAATTGAAATTAATAAATTAATATTTAATATTATTTTATAATATTAAATAAAATATTATATTCTTTTAAATATTATTTTATAAATATTATTTTATTTTAATATTATTTATTAATATTATTTATATTATTCTAATTATTATATATTCTAATTATATATTTATTATAATATATTTATTATATATTATTTTTATATATTATTTTATATAATTATATATTTAGAATTCTATATTTAATATATTTAGAATTCTATATTATTTTCTTATTTTTATTAATAATATTTATTATTTTCTATATTAATAATATAAAATAATAAATATATTTAATATTATTTATTATTATTTTTTTTTATTTGGATTTTGTTTTTATTCTATTTTTTATTAGATTTTTGAATCTATTTTTATTAGAATAATATATTCTATATTATACATTTTTAATATACAATAACACGAATAAAAAAAAAAAGAAGTTTTTTTTTGAATCTAGATCTTCAAAGTGACTCGATTTAGAGACGAATCATTAAAAAAAAAAGAAGAATCACATTCTACCCAATATTATATACTCTTAAACAGAAGGTTTCTCAAAAGAGGGCAATCTTTATTCTGATATACAATTTGTATTCAGATATGATATATATCATGAATGGATATGCTCTGGGACGGAAGGATTCGAACCTCCGAATAGCGGGACCAAAACCCGTTGCCTTACCGCTTGGCCACGCCCCATTTCTATTTCTATTCGACACTAATAAACACTATTATTGGTATTGGTTGTTCGTCAATTCCAGTCCAAATATCTAAATATCTATAGAATAAATTGTTGCTAGAATTTTGATATGTCTAGATATTGAATTAAACTGAGATTTTAGATCATTTCATATAATTCAATTAAGATATTGCATGAAAGTATGATTTCTTCTATTTTATTTTCTTTTTATTTCAGAATGGAAAGATTTTGAATTGGATAAGTTAAAATCAAAGACGGATTTTTGGGGTCTACTTTTTTTTTTATTTGATTCATCATTTTATTCGTAATTGATTCGATTTTTATTATTATTTTTATTTGGATTTAAAATTCTTTTGATTTCTTTTTTATTTATTATTATAATAGATATTTATAAATAGTATAAATCATAATAAATCATAAATGAAATAAATAACAACAAAAAAAAACGAAATTAAAAATTAATAAATATAAATTACATTTATTAGAAAATTAAGAATATATTAATAAGAATATTAAATATTAATAAGAATATATTCTTAATTTTAATTAATTTAACTCACAAAAAGAAAAAATACAATTATCTTTAAGAACAAAATGTTTGTTATGCTTAATATCTTTAGTTTGGTCTGTATTTGTATTAACTCCGCCCTTTATTCAAGTAGTTTTTTCTTCGCGAAATTACCTGAAGCCTACGCTTTTTTGAATCCAATTGTTGATATTATGCCAGTAATACCTCTACTCTTTTTTCTCTTAGCTTTTGTTTGGCAAGCTGCTGTAAGTTTTCGATGAGATCCTTAATTTGAATACTGTCCTAGAAAAATTCAGAATTTATTCGAAAAAAAAAAAAATTCGAACATTTTAACAATTTAAATTTATAAGATCAAATAAGTTTTACAGTGTGAATCCTCGATTCAAATATGGAAATTTTTTTATAGACAATAAAAATTTGGACCATCTCATTTCCTCATTCTTACATTTTTTCCATTGAAAAATCCTATTATGAGTCCCCCACCAATATCTTATTATGGATATGAAAGCCAATTTTTAGTAATAAAGGAATCGACTCTTATTACAAATAAATTTCCGAAAAGTTTTTTCTATTTCTCGAAATCACTTCATTTCTTAGTATCAAAAGAAACATAATGTGTAGTATAGGAGAATCTATTCTCTTTCTTTTTTTTTAATGATCTTGGAGATTCTGTAATGCTTACTCTAAAACTATTTGTTTACACGGTAGTGATATTCTTTGTTTCTCTTTTCATCTTCGGATTTCTATCTAACGATCCAGGACGTAATCCGGGACGTGAAGAATAAAAAATATGATTCTTTTGTTTTCTGTGTTTTCCTTGCTTGTGCTTGATTTTGAAATATTCTTATTATCTATTTTACATCTTTAACTATTGATTAAAATAAGTTTAACTATTAATTAAAATAAGAATAAAAAAAAATATTTAATAAAAAATATTAATCGTTAATATAAATAAAAAATCAAACAAACAAAGAAAGGAGGCTCTGTTCTATAAATTCAAAAGGGAAATAAAATACCAAATCATCGACGAAAACGGAGAGAGAGGGATTCGAACCCTCGGTACAAAAATTCGTACAACGGATTAGCAATCCGACGCTTTAGTCCACTCAGCCATCTCTCCCCAATTGAAAAAGGTTCTTCTTTATATTTATATCTCTTTTCTATTTTATATTCTTTATTCTTATTCTAATATAAGATATTCTAATATAAAATAGAAATCTAATAGAAATAAAAAAAAAATATAAAAAAAAACTTGTTTTTCAGCCCGGCTAGGTCAGTACCTAGCCGGGCCTTTTTTGTTCCCATGAATCCTGGATAAAAAATGATTTATTTGATCTGAAAAAAAAAAATACTTGTTATTGAAAGAAGATCAAACATAAGAATGTCATTTCTTATTACTCTTTCTTTTTTTCCGGTAAAGTATCTAAAAGAAAAAAAAAAATAAGAATGGAACTAAGGATTCTTGCACAATGCATTTTTATGTTATGGCTTAAGTATAAGTAGTTTTGTCGAGATGTAGCTGTCAAAACACCTTTAGCAAAACAAGATCAAAAAATGAAATGAGTCCTCTTTTCTTAATTTCATTAGATCCCCTTACGAAACACGTCAACACTATAATTTTCATGATTCTTTTATGATCCTATTTCTGATTCCCTTGTTGGACAAAAGGTCCATT